ATCGATTTGGTAAAACCCCCTAGTTCATATATCGTAAAAAGGAATGCTACATCAGTCTCTGGCTTGCCCTCTACTAATAGAAATGCATCAGATTGCACAAATATTAATCCGTTTTCTTCGATTTATTCCGAGACAAGAATTCAACAAACCTCAGATCCCAATCAAAGAACTATTCATATGTTGTTGAATCAAAATACGGGACTCGAGTCGTCGATCATTTTGTCATCATCCAATTGTTTTCGGGTGGGTCGATTCAACGATGTAAACTATTACAACGGGATAAAAGAATCAATTCCAATTCCAAAAGATCCTCGAATTCCAATTACGAATTCGCTGGGGCCTTTAGGAACCACTTTTCAAATTGCGAATCTTTATACATTTTTCCATTTAATAACTCATAATCCAATCTTGCTAAATAACGTTGAAAATTTGAAAAAGACTTTTCAAGTCAGTAAATACTATTTACTGGATGAAAATGCGAAAATTGATAACCCCGATCCATTCAGTACCATTCTTTTAAATTGGAATTGGTATTTGCTCGATCCTAATTATTGTGAAGAAACATCTACAATAATGAGTCTTGGGCAGTTGATTTGTGAAAATATATGTAGAACAAAAAATGCACCGCGCTTAAAATCAGGTCAAGTTATACTTGTTCAAGTTGACTCTGTAGTAATACGATCAGCTAAGCCTTATTTGGCCACTCCGGGAGCAACTGTTCATGGCCATTATGGGCAAATCCTGCACGAAGGTGATACTTTCATTACATTTATATATGAAAAATCAAGATCTGGTGATATAACCCAAGGGCTTCCAAAAGTAGAACAAGTGTTAGAAGTGCGTTCGATTGATTCAATATCGATGAATCTAGAAAAGAGGGTTGAGCGTTGGAATGAACGTATACCAAGAATTCTTGGAATGCCATGGGCATTCTTGATTGGTGCTGAGCTAACTATAGTCCAAAGCCGTATCTCTTTGGTTAATAAGATCCAAAAGGTTTATCGATCCCAGGGGGTACAGATTCATAATAGGCATATAGAAATTATTGTACGTCAAATAACATCAAAAGTCTTGATTTCAGAAGATGGAATGTCTAATGTTTTTTCGCCCGGAGAACTAGTTGGATTGTTGCGAGCGGAACGAGTGGGACGCGCATTGGAAGAAGCAGTTTGTTACCGAGCCACCTTATTGGGAATAACTCGAGCAGCTCTCAATACTCAAAGTTTCATATCTGAAGCGAGTTTTCAAGAAACGGCTCGGGTTTTAGCAAAAGCAGCTCTCCGGGGTCGAGTCGATTGGTTAAAAGGATTGAAAGAGAACGTTGTTTTTGGGGGTATGATACCCGCCGGGACCGGATTGAAGGGATTAGTGCCCCCGTCAAAACAACAAAAAAAGAGCCCTTTGGAAACAAAAGAAAACAATCTATTCGAGGGGGAAATGGGAGATATTTTGTTTCACTACCGAAAGTGGGTTGATTCTTTTCTTTCAAAGAATTTGGATGATACATCAGAACTTTATGGGATTTAATGATTCCTAAAGGCGGATTCATCTTTTTTTTTTGACTTTACTATCGGTATTTGGGACAGTCATTTAGGTTGGTAATAAAAAATAAGGAATAGAAAAGACTAATGGCTTATTCATATATCTATGCCAATCTACGATAGACGTGAAGGTTCCATCGGAACAATTCTTTATTTCCGTTCAGGGTTCCCCGTCGCCTTTTTGGAAAAAGCGGGGGGGTGTGGGGAGAAATGACCAGAAGATATTGGAACATCAACTTGGAAGAGATGCTGGGGGCAGGGGTTCATTTGGGCCATGAGCCTAGGAAATGGAATCCTAAAATGGCACCTTATATCTCGGCAAAGCGTAAAGGTATTCATATTACAAATCTTACTAGAACTGCTCGTTTTTTATCTGAAGCCTGTGATTTGGTTTTTGGTGCAGCAAGTAGGGGAAAACAATTCTTAATTGTTGGGACCAAAAAAAAAGCAGCTGATTTAGTAGCATGGGCTGCAATAAGGGCCCGGTGTCATTGTGTTACTAAAAAATGGCTCGGCGGTATGTTAACGAATTGGTCCACTACAGAAACGAGACTTCATAAGTTCAGGGACTTGAGAATGAAACAAAAAACGGGAAGACTCAACCGTCTTCCTAAAAGAGATGCGGCTATGTTGAAAAGACAACTATTTCGCTTACAAACCTATCTGGGCGGGATTAAATATATGACAGGATTACCCGATATTGTGATCATCGTCGATCAGCATGAAGAATATACCGCCCTGCGGGAGTGTATCACTTTAGGAATTCCAACAATTTGTTTAATCGATACAAATTGTGATCCCGATCTTGCAGATATTTCAATTCCGGCGAATGATGACGCTATATCCTCAATCCGATTAATTCTTAACAAATTAGTATTTGCGATTTGTGAGGGTCGTTCTAGTTCTAGCTATAGAAGAAATCCTTGATTAATAATAAGATAAAATCAATAAGTTTTACTTCGAAAATACAATAGATTTATAGAATCGATTATTTTTTATGAATTTCTAAAAATAGATAAAAAAACTGGGAATACTATGGAATTAGTTAGTATTCAAACTATCAGTTGGTATTCGAAATACCCCATTCCAGTAGATAAAGAGATGGTTGAATCAAAATAATTTTGTTTAAAGTTCGATTTTTTCAGAGGGCAATATGGATGTGCTATCATGTTCCATCAACACACTAAAAGGCTTATACGAGATATCCGGTGTGGAAGTAGGTCAACATTTCTATTGGAAAATAGGGGATTTCCAAGTCCACGGACAAGTACTTATTACCTCTTGGGTTGTAATTGCTATCTTATTAGGTTCAGCTACTATAGCTGTTCGGAACCCACAAACCATTCCGACTGGGGGTCAGAATTTCTTCGAATATGTTCTTGAGTTCATTCGAGATGTGAGTAAAACTCAAATTGGAGAAGAATACGGCCCTTGGGTTCCTTTTATTGGAACCTTGTTTCTATTTATTTTTGTTTCGAATTGGTCAGGAGCTCTTTTACCTTGGAAAATCATAGAATTACCTCATGGAGAGTTGGCCGCACCTACGAATGATATAAATACTACAGTTGCTTTGGCTTTACTCACGTCAGCGGCCTATTTCTATGCAGGTCTTTCCAAAAGGGGATTCAGTTATTTCGGGAAATATATTCAACCAACCCCAATCCTTTTACCCATTAACATCTTAGAAGATTTCACAAAACCCCTATCACTCAGTTTTCGACTTTTCGGGAATATCTTAGCGGATGAATTAGTCGTTGTTGTTCTTGTTTCTTTAGTACCTTTAGTGGTTCCTATCCCTGTCATGTTCCTTGGATTATTTACAAGTGGTATTCAAGCTCTTATTTTTGCAACTTTAGCCGCCGCTTATATAGGCGAATCCATGGAGGGCCATCATTGAAATAGTCTTTTTTTTTTAGCTTATCGCAAAGCAATGTATGTGCGGTTCAAGATGATTGACTTAAGGAATAGAAATAGATCAAATTAAGAACAAAAAAATCAAAAATTTCGATATTAATTAGAGAGTTCAAAAAGGGGGAAAGAGATCTAACAGATATTTTTCCCAAAACTCTCCTTTCCTCGACGAATATTCACCTTCTATTCTATTGGTCAGCCAACCTTCTTATTCAAATCAAATAAGAATTTTGAATAGAAGATATTACCCTTTATGCCGTGTGATAAAATGTAATTAACTAAAAAACAGGAAATACGAGTCGACTTTGATTCTACTTTACAGTAGATTTTCACAATTGACCAAAAGAATTACTAAATAATAAACCAAATTGCATGAACTTAGATCAAGGAAATAATGAGATTTCTACGGAATAATTCGCGCGAATCTTTTTTTTTTTTTTTCTGTAGTTGGTTAAAATAAAATAATGATAAAGAAAATGGAAGGGAGAAAAAAAGTTACAAAAAAGGGGATTACTAAAAAAAATGGATTGATTCTCGAATCCGATCGAAACGAATGGTTTACATTAGATAAGAAAGACATGTATATGTGATAGTAGATATTGACTAGTTATCTAGAAATTAAAGATTGACCTACTACTTGTCTACTTGTGGGTTCCGGTCGAAGTATCCTTTCATACTGTTGTAGCTGTGAATTGGCTGAATAAACAGATAAAATAAAGATAAAGAAATTGAAAAATGGAAATAATAGTTCGGAACCAAGAAAGGGAAGAACGAAAGAAAGTTGTATGGATTTCCCAAAACTCTGTGGATAGAAACAAAAAAAGAGAAATCGAAGGAGTTTTGACAATTCAATAATAGAATAGTATTACTTAAATTCGAAGTTCGTAGTTACTTCGACCGGATGAATCCTATCAATGGAATAATTAAGTCATAATTCATTGATTGATTGTATCATTAACCATTTCTTTTTGTTGGTATGAGGAACTTATCATGAATCCACTGATTTCTGCCGCTTCCGTTATTGCTGCTGGATTGGCCGTAGGGCTTGCTTCTATTGGACCTGGCGTTGGTCAAGGGACTGCTGCAGGTCAAGCTGTAGAGGGTATCGCGAGACAGCCTGAGGCAGAGGGAAAAATACGAGGTACTCTATTGCTTAGTCTAGCTTTTATGGAAGCTTTAACCATTTATGGATTGGTTGTAGCATTAGCACTTTTATTTGCGAATCCTTTTGTTTAATTTTACAAATAAAAAAATACCTATTTTATTGCCCTGGACCTGTCCTTTGCTTTTCAAATTAGATCCAAATTTCACTCATACAATTCCTTATTCGTTGATAAAATAACCTACGGGAAGGGTTGATTTGCAGATGAGGAATTAGCAGACCTACTCACTTTCATCCTTCCCGTCCGTAGTCCAAAGGAAATTCCTTTTCTCAGGTCTTGCAACAATCAAGGGATAGTTCATACTTTATAACTCTAGTATTTTTTGACTCGATTTCAAAAAAAAAAAAAAGAAAAGAATAAATAAAACAGAGGCGCAAGGTTATCA